TATTTTGGTTTTCTACTAGCAGCTTTGACTATCACCTCAGCTCTATTTATCGGTCTGAGCAAGATACGACTTATTTGAAATTAATTAAATGAACATGAACAATTCATAAAAAAATCTTTCTATGGCAGTTCATATCTTCTACAGTTACTTAACGTATCAATTTCCAATTCTTGGTCATTGAGATTTATAGTCAATACAGATTAATATTTAAGGATAAATATTACCTCCCCTTTCCCCTTTCAAACAAATTGAAATGATTGAAGTTTTTCTATTTGGAATCGTCTTAGGTCTAATTCCTATTACTTTGGCCGGATTATTCGTAACTGCATATTTACAATACAGACGTGGTGATCAGTTGGACCTTTGATTAATTAACATCTCTTTTTTTATTGACCTCCTACTTCCTTTAATCCGCGGGAGGTCAAATTTAGATTGCTGTTCAATTTTTTAAGTGTAACTTTCGACCTAACGCGATTAACAAGAACACAGAATCACGCTCTGTAGGATTTGAACCTACGACATCGGGTTTTGGAGACCCACGTTCTACCGAACTGAACTAAGAGCGCCTTATTATCATTATTTATCATTATCACAATAAAGATTTTGTGACCCCAATTCATCTTGCATATATATCATAAAATTAAAGATTTATTATGTATGTCCAATTTATCTCAATTGATCCCTCGTTACTGCTCATAAGATAAGTAATAGGTAGGGATGACAGGATTTGAACCCGTGACATTTTGTACCCAAAACAAACGCGCTACCAAGCTGCGCTACATCCCTTTCAATTGGTCTACAGTGTCATTGTAGAGAATCCCTGTCTTGTTTTCCACATCTTTACTTCCTCCATTGATATAAAAAAATTCTCTTTTCATTTCTTCTTTTTGGTCTCATATATCATATAACAAACATATAATATATTAAAAGACTTATATTATATAAAGTATGAAATAAATATGAAACCTACCATAAAAAATTAATATTTTTTAGTAATTTCAGGTAGAAATATCTATTTTGTACATTTTAATTTTAATTAGGGACTCCGCGTACAAATACAGGCGGTCAGTCATTAACTACATATACACATCTGGTCATATATGTATTACCATTATGTATTACAAATTACAATAAAATTACAATAACGAATAAAGAAAGAGGAGTTTTTAAAATGCGAGATCTAAAAACATATCTCTCCGTGGCACCGGTAGTAAGTGCTTTATGGTTCGGGTCTTTGGCAGGTTTATTGATAGAGATCAATCGTTTTTTTCCGGATGCGTTGATATTCCCCTTTTTTTCATTTTAGTTATTGATATGAGAAGGGGGAAGAAGATTAGAGATACAATCAAATCTCTGTAACTAATCCCTACCCTTGCCTTCTTTTTTTCTTTGTTTTTTTTTTTAGAATAACTTATTCTAAAAAAAAAAAAACAAAGAAAAAGTGGTTTCGCCCTCAGCAAAACTATGAACTCGGGCCCAGGCTCAAATTAAATTAATATTTAATAATAGAGTGGAAATGAAAATGTGATGGTTGGGGCAACAATATCATACAAGATACTTAACTGAAAATACTGTACGGCAATTCTTAATTATAAATATAGTTAGAAATCATTATATTACTTATTATTACTATATTGATTGCAACGAAATCTTTCTTTTATAATTTGATTTCGAGTTACCTGCTTCTATTTTTTTTTTTTTTTGTCCTTTATTCTTCCTTGCTCCGGATCGGAAAATTAAAGAATTGAGTGAATCATAAACCAAAGGAGGTTCATGGCCAAGGGTAAAGATGTCCGAGTAACAGTTATTTTGGAATGTACCAGTTGTCTTCGAAATCGTGTTAATAAGGAATCAAGGGGCATTTCCAGATATATTACTCAAAAGAATCGACACAATACGCCTGGTCGATTGGAATTGAGAAAATTCTGTCCCTGTTGTTACAAACATACGATTCATGGGGAGATAAAGAAATAGATCGAACCGACCGCTCGTGTGTCAGTCTTCCAAGGAAGATGAAAAATTACATATTATATATAACATATATTTATTTAAATATAAACAAACCCAATCCTATTTCTTAATTCTACATCATGTTTGATCCGATCGAAATAGGATTGGGATTTTCAGGATAAGGAATAAACAAACCATGGATAAATCCAAGCGAATCCTTCTTAAATCCAAGCGATCTTTTCGTAGGCGTTTGCCTCCGATCCAATCGGGGGATCGAATTGATTATAGAAACATGAGTTTAATTAGTCGATTTATTAGCGAACAAGGAAAAATATTATCTAGACGGGTAAATAGGTTGACCTTAAAACAACAACGATTAATTACTATTGCTATAAAACAAGCTCGTATTTTATCTCTGTTACCTTTTCTTAATAATGAGAAACAATTTGAAAGAAGCGAGTCAACTCGTAAGAAAAAAAAAAAAATTGGAGAAGAATAAATATTTTTTATTGAACGTGTTTCTTCATTTTGATGACTTTATCATATTTTATCATACTAATTTCTACTCTACCTTCCCAGAGTTCATTCTCCAGGGAACTCCATTTAAACTATTCCAACGGATTCCTTCCAATCTCTTTATTTTATGATCTCATTGGAAATCATATAAAGACAACTCTTATTTAATATAGCTATTTGTGCAAGTATTTTACGATTAAGAAGCAACTGTCTCTTGTACAGATTGTGTATTAATTTGCTATAACTAAAGTATACTTTATTCTCGCGAATTACTGCATTTATCCGAGTGATCCACAAACGACGAAAATCTCTCTTTTGTCTACCTCTATCCCGATGAGCCGAAACCAAGGCTCTTATTTTCTGTTGAGTAATAGTACGAGTAAGTCTTGAATGAGCCCCTCGAAAGGTTGATGCAAATAAACGGATTTTTGTTCTACGTCTTCGAGCTATATACCCTCGTTTAATTCTGGTCATTGAATAAATGAAACTTTGATGAATAACTAATCGATTTCCTTTCTTTCAGTTATTCTCTTCCCGTGTCCTAGTCTATTAATAACAAAACGGATTCTTCCAATGTATAAAATAAAAATTCCAATGGCTTTTGCTATTATAACCTTCCCGACCACGATTTTTTCTTTTTTTCTAGGCATTTCACCTATAAAAAAAAAAATTGTATTGATACTAGGTATTAAAAACACATAGTAAATAAAAAAGTAATAAATATAAATGGATATAGTGGGTTCCATCGTTTCTATGGTTACTTCTTAAACGGTGAGGTCTTCTCTATACACCGGAGCCCTTCTTTCTTTCATTTAATCAATGTTATTGTTAACTTGTACAGTTCAAACTCTTTGGCTCTACCCATAATTATCCAGTACTAGGTCTTTCACAACGATATCCACTTATACAGTAACGGTATTTAATTGTGAAGATTAGCTGGGTAGCTGACCCTGTTAGTCCGTTCTTGCAAGAGTAAGGCAGAATTTTTCTGCTTTTTAAAATAGGATTTCCCCTGCTTAATGGATACCATTTGCTATCAATGGAGAATTCTTTCTCATCTTAAATTTAAAATTTTTAAATTGAGGTGATTGGATTTGCACCAACGGAAACCATACATTTGATACCATAATAGAAGGATAGATCTTTTTTATTTTTAGATATTGACTGGAGTTCTTCCATTCTATCCTATTCACTGGTACTGATCGTTGATACTGGATCAATTGTTTTCTTTCTTTTGTCCTAGCCCATGATCTGAACGAGTCGCACATACACCCTAGTACATGTTCCTCGTCGTTGAGGACATCCCCCAAGAGCGGGGGATTTCGTGACATTTCTGATTGGCTGTCTTGTGTTTCTAATAAGTTGTTTAATAGTTGGCATGTTGAATCATATACATAATGGGCTGGTTTAGATCGATCTTAACCGGATGCTTATGAATTATTTTATTTCTATATTAATAGATTAATGAGATTAATTAATAGAATATTAAATAATAGAATATTAAATCCGGTAAGAAGATAAAATCTCAAATAACGAATTCGTGTGAAATCCTTGTTATTTTTTCTTTTTTATTCAGTCGCTACAAGATCAACAATTCCATGAGCTTGGGCTTCTATTGCTGACATAAAAACATCTCTTTCCATGTCTTCGGATACAACCCATAAGGGTTTGCCTGTCCTTTGTGCATAAACCCTTGTGAGGGTTTCGCGCAGCTTCAGTAGTTCTTCCGCTTCCAAGATAAATTCTCCCGTCTGTGCCTCATAAAAAGAGGCAGCAGGTTGGTGGATCATTACCCTGATGATATAACATAATAAATGTTTATTCTATCTCGCATAATGAAAGGTGAAGAGATAAAGAATAATAATAAAAAAAGATATAATTGAACAACCGTACAGGCATCTTCTTTTGCGCATTGCATACGGCTCTATAATGGAATTAACTTTTTTTTACCTTACTTACACTTACATGGAAAAAATTTTAAATAAATAAATATAGGGTCTATCAGATTCAGGTTGTTAAATGATCCAATAACCACCCTTCTTTTTGGATTAGTTCAAAAATACTATGATGGCTCCGTTGCTTTATATATTTATTTCGTTTGTTATTTAGCAATCCCAAAGTTTCTTTTTTTTATTTTCATATTTTTTCATAACATAAATATTGTTAAGATTAAGAGCTCCCGGTGTGAAAACAAAAAAGTTTGTGACGCTGAAATAGGACTCCCGATAGATCGTATAAAATCGGAAATGCCTTTTATCTCATACTACTCTTTCGATACATAATTTAAGGGTAAAAAAAATTCTTATATCGAATTCGAAGTGCCATGCTATTATTACTTAATATTTATATTTCATATAGCGCGAAGGCATAGTCTTCTTTTTTCTCTCAAATCAAATAAAAAACTCATTGGCGCCAAGCGTGAGGGAATGCTAGACGTTTGGTAATTTCTCCTCCGACCAGAATAAAAGATCCCATTGAAGCGGCTAATCCCATGCATATTGTCTGTATATCTGGTCGCACAAATTGCATAGTAT